CGTGTTTATTTATGGCATGAAACAACTCGCAGTATGGGTCTAGCTTATTGATACATTCCATAAAAATCTACTTGAATCCATTTTCTTTTTTTTTTTTTATCGAAAAAATCCGTGCTCAATTCAATTTGATTTTGAGCACGGATTTTTCTGGCCCAAGTGTATCTTGTCTTTACCACGAACCATTTTCCTTGCTTAACAATAATTGTAGTTTTACCAATATTTGCGGGTTGCTTCATTTTTTTTCTTCCACACAGGGGAAATAGAGTAATACGCTGGTATACTATATGTATGTGTATATTAGAACTTCTTCTAACGACTTATGCATTCTGCTATCATTTTCAATCGGATGATCCACTAATTCAACTAATGGAGGATTATAAATGGATCCATTTTTTGGATTTCCATTGGAGATTAGGAATAGACGGACTCTCTATAGGACCCATTTTACTGACGGGATTCATCACCACTTTAGCTACTTTAGCGGCTTGGCCGGTTACTCGGGATTCTCGATTATTTCATTTCCTGATGTTAGCAATGTACAGTGGGCAAATAGGATTATTTTCTTCTAGAGATCTTTTACTTTTTTTCCTCATGTGGGAGTTAGAATTAATTCCCGTTTATCTACTTGTATCGATGTGGGGAGGAAAAAAACGTCTGTACTCAGCTACAAAATTTATTTTGTACACGGCGGGGGGTTCTGTTTTTCTTTTAATGGGAGTTCTGGGTATCGGTTTATATGGTTCTACTGAACCAACATTAAATTTTGAAATATTAGCCAACCGGTCCTATCCTGTGAACTTGGAAATACTATTTTATATTGGATTTTTTCTTGCTTTTGCTGTCAAATTGCCAATCATACCCCTACATATATGGTTACCCGATACCCATGGAGAAGCACATTATAGTACTTGTATGCTTTTAGCCGGAATCTTATTAAAAATGGGAGCGTATGGATTAGTTCGGATCAATATGGAATTATTTCCTCATGCTCATTCTATATTTTCCCCTTGGTTAATGGTAGTAGGCGCAATGCAAATAATCTATGCGGCTTCAACATCTCTCGGCCAACGGAATTTAAAAAAAAGAATAGCCTATTCCTCTGTATCTCATATGGGTTTCATAATTATAGGAATTGGTTCTATCACAGATATGGGGCTCAACGGAGCCCTTTTACAAATAATCTCTCATGGATTTATTGGCGCGGCGCTTTTTTTCTTGGCCGGAACAACTTATGATAGAATACGTCTTGTTTATCTTGACGAAATGGGCGGAATAGGTATTCCAATGCCAAAAATATTCACGATGTTCAGTAGCTTTTCGATGGCCTCTCTTGCATTACCTGGCATGAGTGGTTTTGTTGCTGAATTAATAGTTTTTTTTGGACTAATTACTAGTCCAAAATATCTTTTAATGACAAAACTCCCAATTACTTTTGTAATGGCAATTGGAATGATATTAACTCCTATTTATTTATTATCTATGTTACGACAGATGTTTTATGGATACAAGATATTTAATGGCCCAGACTCTTATTTTTTTGATTCTGGGCCGCGAGAGTTATTTCTTTCGGTTTCTATTTTTTTACCCGTACTCGGTATTGGTATGTACCCCGATTTCGTTCTTTCAATATCAGTTGAAAAGGTTGAAGTTATTCTATCTAATTCTTTTTTTAGATAATTTATAAATCTTATCATTTCCAAAAGCGTTCGTTGTAAAATGGTACAATGACAAAGAGCCTGTCGAATCATATATGATTCGATAGGCTCTCGCCAATTAACACAAAGTTTTTTTATCTGATCCGCATTGTACACCCTTTTATTGCTATTTGTAATAACCCCCCTTTTTCTTTTTTTGAATTCAATTAGATGTTAATGTAAATGAACCATAACTATGTAGTCCTATTCCTAATAGATTGACTCCAAAATAACATATCCAAATTATAAGAAATCCAATAGACGCCACAATTGCTGAATTTGTACCCTTCAGTTTTATATTTGTTCGAGTATGTAAATAAATTGAAAATATGATCCAAGTAATAAAAGCCCAAGTTTCCTTTGGGTCCCAACTCCAATAGGATCCCCATGCTTCGTTAGCCCATACTGCTCCAGAAAGAATTCCTATGGTTAAAAAGATAAATCCTAGACTAATAACTCGATAACTCCAATAATCCAACTTTTGAATCAACTGTGATCTATAATAATTCCTTGCGACAAAAAAAGAAGTTTTTTGGAAAAAATCCCTTTGTTCATCCATGTATTCAATTTCGCCAAGGAAAAATGACTCATTTAAATTCAATAAATGATTACTCGTAGAAAAAAGCTTTATCTTTTTTCTAACTGTAATGACTAGAAGTGATACTGATAATAATGATCCACATAAAAGGGCCGCATAGCCTAATATCATCATACTTACGTGCATTATTAGCCACTCGGATTGAAGAGCGGGTACTAAGATTGTTGATTCGTGTATTTCAGTTAAAAGACCTGAAGTAGCAAAGCCCTGGGAAAAAATAGCACTCGGGCCAATTATTGTGCTTAGAATATTTTGGTTTTTTTTGAAATATGAAACTATATAAATAAAGGAAAAACTCCATGAAAGAAAAATTAACGATTCGTATAAATCACTTAGTGGAAAATGTCCCGAATAAATCCAACGAGAAATTAATAATCCTGTTATACAGAAAAAAGTCATTATCATGCCCGTTTTGGATGAATCATCTAGTTTTACAATTTCATCGACTAAAAAGGTTATCAAATGAATTGTAATTATAATTGAAACGATCGAAAAAGAAATATGAGTTAATATATGCTCTAAGGTTGAAAATATCATAAAATAAAGAGTTCCTTAATTATAAAATCGGAATTCGCAATTGAATTTATTATAGGATCTATTTTATTTTTTTAAGAGATAATATGCCGCCACTCGGACTCGAACCGAGATGCTCTAGCACTGCTTCCTAAGAGCAGCGTGTCTACCGATTTCACCATAGCGGCCTGTCTTGACCTCATAATAACCTATGAATAAATAATCGTCTAGATTTACGAATTTAATTGAGTGCAATATTTTTTAGGAAAGATTCAAATTGATGAATAAAAATTTGTTCAAATAGGTATTTGAAGGTTCATTCGTTTCGTTTAGGATTTTTGTTTTATTTTGTATTTTAGACTCTTCTTGACTCAACTCTTGGAAATCCTACTATGAATTAAGGAATAGAACCCTCCCTCCCTCAAAAACATTTTTTTTAATTAACTGTTTTTGATTTATTTGATTTCAAAAAGTGAAACCAAAAAGCCGTTTTATCGATGAACAAAAAAAAACTATTTTACATCATTCAAAATTTACACATATTTATCCAATTTGAATTGGGTAAGGTAAACAGAAAAATTCTTATTCTCCATATGCTATAAGAGCGGAACGAATTCCATTCCTCGTTGAAGGAAATGGAATTCGGGAATTTGGTTTTTGAAGTGAAATGACTCCACTTTTAAGTCAGGCCGGTTTAGATTATTCCAACGTGTTATGTTTTATTACTTAGTTTATTTGTTTGTCGCACAAAAAAACTTTTTGAATTCCCGGTAGAAAGAGATTTACCTAAGGAAAGTGCTTTTAACGCTGCCCGATACCCCTTCTTTTTCCAAAAATTTTTACGAATACGCTTTTTTGATGCAGAAGTACGTTTTTTTGGAACTGCCATTTAAATAAAAATTAAGAGATTACTCATTGGTATAGCTGGATGTGAAAGACATCTATTGTTCAAAAAAATATGAGCTTTTCTGATTCACTATGTATTTCTTTTCTAGAAAAGATTTTTTTCGAAAAATAGAAAAGAATAGATAAGATGGGTGAACAATATGGCAAAATAGCATAAAATAGTTCTAAAAATAGAAAAAAAAATCTGATTTTTAATAACTTGTCAAATCCGGGAAAAATATGCCCAATTTGACTTTAATTTGAAAATTGGAAGGAAATTCGTAATTAATCTATTTCTTTCATATGATTTGACCAATTGTAACTTCTTGATTTGAATATTTGAAGTATTTAGCAGAAATTAAGAACGAATAAGTAAGAAGAAATAAAATTCCAAAATTTTATTTAAGTTAGTACATATTTTCATTTTTTTCTTGACTCCTTTCAAAAGAGGTAAGGTCGGGTGAATTGGAAACCGTTAATATTAATTAAAAATTTTTAAAAACCTTTTTTTATGGAACAGACATATCAATATGCGTGTATTTTACCTTTCATTCCACTTCTAGTTCCTATATTAATAGGAGTAGGACTTGTTTTTTTTCCGACAGCAACAAAAAATCTTCATCGTATGTGGGCTTTTCCAAGTATTTTATTGTTAAGTATAGTCATGATTTTTTCAATTAATCTGTCTATTCAGCAAATAAATAGCAGTTATATCTATCAATATGTATGGTCTTGGACCCTCGATAATGATTTTTCTTTAGAATTTGGCTGCTTGATTGATCCACTTACTTCTATTATGTTGATGTTAATCACTACTGTTGGAATTATGGTTCTTATTTATAGTGATAATTATATGGCTCACGATCAAGGATACTTGAGATTTTTTGCTTATATGAGTTTTTTCAGTACTTCCATGTTGGGATTAGTTACTAGTTCAAATTTGATACAAATTTATATTTTTTGGGAATTGGTTGGAATGTGTTCCTATCTATTAATAGGGTTTTGGTTCACACGACCTCCTGCGGCAAATGCTTGTCAAAAAGCGTTTGTAACTAATCGTGTAGGGGATTTTGGTTTATTATTAGGAATTTTGGGTTTTTATTGGATAACGGGTAGTTTTGAATTTCGAGATTTATTCGAAATACTCAATAACTTGATTTCTAATAATGAAGTCAATTTTCCATTTATTATTTTGTGTGCTGTTCTATTATTTGCCGGCCCAGTTGCTAAATCTGCACAATTTCCACTTCATGTGTGGTTACCTGATGCTATGGAGGGCCCCACTCCTATTTCGGCTCTTATACATGCCG